TATCGATTCGAACATGCTGTAAGAAACGAAATGTCACAATATTTTTTTTATACATGTCAAAGTGATGGAAAACGAAGAATTTCTTTTACATATCCATCCAGTTTATCAGCTTTTTTTGAAATGCTACGACAAAAAATGTATTTTTATTTTTTTACAACAAAAAAATTCGTCTGTGATGAACTGGATAAATTCTTCTATGATGAACTGCACAATTATTATTGTTGGATTTATACCAACGAAAAAAAATGGAGGAGCCTAAGGAACGAGTTTCGAGATAGAATTGAAGCCCTAGACAGAGGATCTCCTTATCTGGATGTACTCGAAAAAAAGACTCGATTATGCAATAATAAAACTAAAGAAGAATACTTGCCTAAAATATATGATCCTCTCTTAAACGGATCCTATCGTGGAATAATTCAAAAATTTTTTTTACCTTCAATCCTAAATGAAACTGCAGTCAAAAATTCGATAGAGACAAATTTGATAAATAAACTCAATAAAGTTCATAGTATCCTTCTTTTTAAGGGTAAGGAACTTCATTTTGAAGAATTGTATCAGAAATTGGAAGGGAAAATAGCTACATTGGAAGAGAAATTGGTCCAGAAATTGGACCAGAAATTGGAAGAGAAATTGGGACAGAAAATATATACATTGGATAAAAAATCATTAGCAAGAGAATTGAGTCTTTTAATCGATGAATTTGCTGAAGAATCAACATCAAATTGGAAAGGAATTTCTTTATTTCCGGAACAAAGACGAATTGATTCAGAAGATCCAGAAAAAGTTTTGAAATTTTTAATCGAAAGAGTCATAATCGATCCCATCATTCAAACAATATGCGATACAGCCATAATTCCTCCCATGGAAAAAACAACCCGAAAAAAATCGATTGGAATAAATAAAAAAGTCCCCCGATGGTCATACAAATTATTCAGCGAGGTAGAACAACTCGGAAAAACTGAAACAACGGAAGAGGGGGAAGTGTGGATAGTAGATCATCAAATTCGCTCGAGGAAAGCGAAACGTATAGTTCTTTTTACGCAGGGTCCAGAGAATGCCGACCCTAGTATCAAAACTATGACGAAGCCTGATGAAAGAGAAGAAGTGACTATGATAGATTATCCCTATGAAGCGGATTTTCGTCGAGACATAATAACTGGTTCTATGCGTGTTCAAAGACGTAAAACCCTTACGGGGAAAATGTTTCCCTTACATCCGTATTCCCCACTTTTTTTCGACAGAGTAGGATTTTCTTGGGATGTTCTTTTCGAACCATTCATATTATCAGTAATTGAGATTTCCGACCTAATACAAGACATTTTTAGAAAGGGTATAAAAGGAAGCGTAGCAAAAAGAATAAAGAGGTTGAAAAAAAAAAAAAAAATGTACATGGAGGAAAACAAAAGCTACGAAGAAATTCAAAAAGAAGTCAATGAAATGGAAAAGGGGCGGGACGGGCAGCCGGAAATGGAACGAATAGACAGGACACGAGAAAAAATATCAGACCTCTATGATGTCATTATTTATGCTCATGGAATAAGAGCTTTTATTTTACTAATTCAGTCGAGGCTTAGAAAATCTATTGTATTACCTTCATTGATACTAGCTAAAAATATTGTCCGTTTCTTATTACGCCAAGAGTCCGAGTGGGAGCAGGATATAAGGGAGATGAATAGAGAAGTGCATCTTATATGCACCTATAAAGGTATGCCAGTACTAGAAACAGGAAGAAACGGAATTTTTCCTCAAAACTGGGCCACAGAGGGTATACAAATAATGATAAGATTTCCTTTCCGTCTGAAACCTTGGCACCGATCTAAGATACGACCTTCTCGTAGGGATCCAAATCCAAAGCAGGAAAGTCTTGCTTCTTTTTTAACGATTTGGGGACTGGAAACTGACCGTCCTTTTGGTTCTCCTCTCGTAGGACTTGGTATTTTGTTTCGTTATTATTTTGGACCCCCTTTGAAAAAACTCCAAAAAGCAATTATAAAATGGAGTTTTCGAGCTCTAAAAAGTTTTAAAGAAAGAACAAAATTATTGTTTCTAAAGGTCCAAAAAGAACCAAAAAAATTGAGAGAGGATTCGAGTGAAATAAAAAAAGATTCTATAATCAATAATCAGATTATTCATGAATCATCCATTCAAACCCGATCTATGGATTGGACAAATTATTCACTGACAGAAATCAAAATTAAAGATCTGACTGATAGAACAAGCACAATCAGAAATCAAATAGAAAGAATTACAAAAGACAAGAAAAACGGATTTCGAACTCTAAAGATAAATATTAGTCCTAACAAACCAAGTTATGGTGCTCAAAAATTAGCATCACTAAAAAATTTTTTTCAGATATTAAAAAGAAGAAATGATCGATTAATCCGTAAATCACATTATTTTATAAAATGGATCGTGGAAAGGGTATACACGGATATCCTTCTAGAGAGCTTTCCATATATCATTAATCATCTTACTAATAGTCTTTATAGGCCCATGATCATTAGAAAACTTTTTCGTAAATTAAAAAAAAAAAAAATTTTTGATACAAAAGAGAAAAAGATAATTGAGCGTATTTCAACTATACAAAAAAAACTTTCACCTTCTCGTATTCGTCATAAGATTCAGACGAAGTCGGAGGTTTCTTTTAAATTATCCCTCGTGTCACAGGCCTATGTATTTTACAAATTATCACAAACCCAGGTTATTAACTTGTATAAGTTAAGATCTGTCCTTCAATATGACGGAGCGTCTTTATTTCTTAAGAATGAAATAAAAGATTATTTTCGAAGACAAGGAATAATTTCTTCCGAATTAAAGCATAAGAAACTTCAGAATTCTGGAATGAATCAATGGAAAAATTGGTTAAAGAGTCATTATCCATACGATTTATCTGGGCTAAAATGGTCTAAATTAGTACCGCAAAAATGGCGAAATAGAGTCAATCAACATTGTAAGGTTGAAAAGAAAAATTTAACCAAACGGGATTCATCTGAAAGAGAGGAAAAGGTTTCGTTATTGCTAAATAAAAACGATCATTTTCAAAAAATGTATAGATATGATCTTTTAGCATATCAATCGATTTTTTATGAAGATAAGAAGGACTCATATAATTACAACATACATAAACCGAAATTTGTTGATACGGGGGGGAGTATCCCTATTACTAATTTTATAAGAAAAGATTATTTTATGTATATAAAAAATCCAGATAGAAAATTTTTTGATACGAAAGGTCTTTTTTATCTCAAAATTAATAAAGATAAAGAAATCAACCCATCCAATCAAAAGGGTTTCTTTTCTTTTTTTGATTGGATGGGAATGAATGAAGAAAGACTAAATCGTCCTGTATCGAAACCGATACCTTGGTTATTCCCACAATTTGAGTTATTTTTTAATGTATCTAAAATGAAACCCGGGTTTATACCAATTCATTCACTTCTTTTTCATTTTAATGAAGATGTTAGTCAAAATAAAAATCTCACTCAAAAGAAAAAGGGGGATCTTATACTATCAAATGAAAAAGAAAAAAAATCTTTTGAATTAGAGAATCAAGAAGAAAAAAAAACCATAGGTCAAAGAGATCTCGCATCAGATGCCCAAAACCGAGGGAACCCTGAATCTGTTCTCTCAAACCAACAAAAATATATGGAAGAACTTTATACGAAATCAGATATGAAAATGGGTAGAACGAAAAATCAACCCCAAAGCATTTGGACTTGGGAAATAGACTTAGATGCGTTCATGAAAGGATCTTTTGCTTTGCAATTGAAATGGATGCTGAGTCCTTTGACTATGGAATTATTCGATTATGCGCTGTCCGTACTTGAATGGGAAAAGGAAAGCAGAATGACAACAAAGTTCGGTTTCGGCTTTATTAAGAAGGAGGAGTTAACTCTGGATCCAATGCTAATCCGGGATTTGAATCTTTCAAAAATCCTAAAAGAGGGAATATTTATTATCGAACCAGTTCGTATACCTGTAAAACATAATGTAGAATTTATTATGTATCAAACCATAAGGATTTCTTTGGTTCATGAGATGAAACAAAGAAATAATCAAAAAAGATACAGAGAAAATATGGATAATAATCATTTTGAGGAATCGATTGCAAGACATCAAATGATGACGAAAAATGGAAACAAAAATCATTATGATTTGCTTGTTCCTGAAAATATTTTATCGTCTAGACGGCGTAGAGAATTGAGAATTCTAAGTTGTTTCAATTCAAGGAATAGTAATTGTGTGGATAAAAATGCAGTATTTTGCAATGGGAACAAGGTAAAAACCTGTGGTCAATTTTTGGATGAAAGCAAAGATCTTGATAGAGATAAAATGAAATTAATTAAATTAAAATTCTTTCTTTGGCCCAATTATCGATTAGAAGATTTAGCTTGTATGAATCGCTATTGGTTTGATACTAATAATGGTAGTCGTTTCAGTATGTTAAGGATACATATGTATCCACGATTGAAAATTGATTGATGATACAATTGTCTTCCCCTACGATATATATCGGGTGGATAAATAGCTGCGCACATGCCTTGTCTTACATCCTTTTTTGATACATGAATACTAATTCAATGACGTATCAATTAGATCAGAAAATGAATCAATAAGGAAATTCGGATTGATTCTTGTGTATACCAGATCAAAATACCTCGCATTATTATTACTGATCAGTAAAATTCATATTCGTAAAATAAAAATAGTAAATTAATAAAAAAATTGACGCATAGAATAAATACAAAAAAAGGTAAGAAGAAATGCGCCCACCACCTACATACTTGAGACCTTCTCCTAGAAAAAAACTTGCAACACCCAATCCATTTGGAATTCCATCAATTACCCGCCTATCAAAAAAATTTACTAGTTCGGACAACCCTCTTACACTCCGAATTACGTATGTTGTATAAAAAGCATCTATGTAACCACGATGATGGGCCCAATCATATATTAGATTTTGAATTTTGTCCGAAAAAACCCTATTTAGATACCTTTTGGCAAAAAAATTAATTAAAGCAAAATTTTGTAAGGGCGAATAAATAGGTTTATATAAAAAAGACGCTATAACTATTCCGGAATAAGCTATACTAACCGAAAGGATTGCATTTAACACAAATTCAGACCAATCAAAAAAATTTTCATTATTCAATTTTTGATGTAAAAGAGTTACAGATGGGCTTAACCATTTGGACAATATATCCAAATCTATGCCTTCTTGATTGAAAGGAATTCCTAGGAATCCAATGAACAAAGTCAAAAAAATTAATAGAAGTAGAGGGAATAACATAGTATTATCCGATTCATGAGGATATGGAGCAATTTTTTTATGTTCACTATTTTTAATAATAAAGGATCGCATTGGTTTTTTGATATTTTCGTGTGGATTTTTAGAAAGATTTTCGTTATTTTTTATTGGTAACAAAGTTAATAAACGAAAATTTTTGTTAATAAGTTTCAGTCCATCTTGACCCCATAAAGATATTGAATAGAAGGAACTACTTTTTTTTCCGTTATAATTTTGAAAATGAACGTTTAAATGACCCTCAAACACGAGTAAATAGATGCGAAACATATAAAATGCAGTTAATCCTGCTGTAGCCCAGGCTATGATTGCGAAAGTTGGTGAATACAACCACGTATCATTAAGAATTTCATCTTTAGACCAAAAACAAGCAAGAGGTGGAATACCAGAAAGAGAAAGTGTACCTAAAAAAAAAGAAGTTTTTGTGATTGGCACGTGTTTTTTTAAACCCCCCATAAAAACCATATTTTGACTTTTATCTGGAGAATACCCAACAATAGTTTCCATAGAATGAATAATAGATCCAGATCCTAAAAACAACAATGCTTTTGAGTAAGCATGCGTGATCAAATGGAATAAAGCAGCTCGATAAGACCCCATACCTAGAGCTAACATCATATACCCCAATTGAGACATTGTAGAATAAGCTAAACTTCTCTTAATGTCTTTTTGGGCAAGAGCTAAAGTGGCTCCTAAAAGTACTGTTATTATACCAATTAAAGCAATCAGATGTAATATAGAGGGAATGAGTATCAAAAGAGGAAAAAGTCGAGCAACAAGAAAAATCCCCGCAGCTACCATAGTAGCAGCATGTATAAGAGCCGAAATAGGAGTAGGTCCCTCCATAGCATCCGGTAACCATACATGAAGGGGGAATTGGGCAGATTTGGCAACTGCACCAGCAAATAATAAGAAAGTACATACAGTTCCAATTAAAAAATAGACTTCGTTATTATAAAGCAAGGTATTGAATATTTCGAACAAATCGCGAAATTCGAAACTACCTGTTAGCCAATAAAGGCCTAAAATGCCTAATAATAAACCAAAATCCCCTACACGATTAGTTACAAATGCCTTTTGACAAGCATTTGCTGCAGCAGGTCGTGTAAACCAAAAACCTATTAATAGATACGAACACATTCCAACTAATTCCCAAAAAATATAAATTTGTATTAAATTTGAACTAGTAACTAAGCCAAGCATAGAAGTATTGAAAAAACTCAGATAAGCAAAGAATCTCAAATATCCTTGATCATGAAGCATATAATTGTCACTATAAATAAGAACTAGAATACCAACAGTAGTAATTAACATTAACATAATAGAAGTAAGTGGATCAACCAAGTAACCGAACTCTAAAGAAAAATCATTATTGATGGTCCAAGACCAGACAGCTTGATAGATATAACTGCTATTTATTTGCTGAATAGATAATTTAATTGAAAAAATCATAACTATAGTTAACAACAAAATACTAGGAAAAGCCCACATACGCCTAAGATTTTTTGTTGTCTTAGGAAAAAGAAGAAGTCCTGCTCCGATTAACAACGGAACTGTAAGTGGAATAAAAGGTATGATCCATGCATTTTGGTAGATATGTTCCATAAAAAATAAAATTTGATTTTCGATTTCCCGGCTTTTACCTCTTTCGAAGGAGGTCAATAAAAATAAATTAAGATATGCGATAATAGAATTTTATTGCTATTCGAAAGCGAAATTCTTAGAATAAACATTTTTTTATTTATTAATATTCAACTCAAGAAGTTCTAATTGGTCAAATGACCAAATAGTTATTAGTGAAAGTAAATACTTAGTTATTAATTAAACTATTAAAACCTATGAATATAGAGAATATCAAAAATTTATACCTTTCATTATTCGTTTGATAAATCCATAAATAGAAAGCTGATCAAAAATTAGACAAAAAGGACGTAAGTCTGATACTGATATGAATTACAAGATCTACTAAGATTCATAATCTAATTTAAGTTAAAAACTAGAAACTCTTTAAATTTGTTTATTCGGAATCAGTTAAGTTATTAGTTCTCTGCAAAACTTTTTGATTGATTGTCTTCTATTTCCAGAACAATAATATTTATCTTGTTCTATGCTAGCCAGGACTTTACTTTACTTTCGACTTTACATAAAATAAAAATTAAAAATCGAAAAAAACATATCAAAGCATGTCTACTCTAACTAAATAATAACGAGTCTCGTTTCAATAAGAAAGAAAAAAATACCACGTATTTGTTAAAAAGAGTCAAGTTTCTATTAGGTAATTAGGATTAGGTAAGAGGAGCTTACTTAATTCTTTTAAATTTGAACCTTTCAATGGGTTTTTTATGTGACATATAAAAAATATGAAATACAAAAAAGAAAAGTCACATAAGAAAAATAAACAGAAATAGAAGTCTAAAGTTTGCTTCTTTATTTTCTTTTTTATGGTACATCGTATTCAATAAATAGAAATTAGAATAAGAAAAGGGGGAGTCTCTGATAATCTGATAGATCATTTTTAGATATTTCTAGTTTTTTGAGATATTTTATAAAAAAACTTAGAATAAAAAAAGGTCTATAACTAAAAAAAATAGGATAAAAAGATTCCTTTGCTTTGAATACTAGATGTCTTTCACATCCAACTAGAACAATGAATAACCTATTCATTTTTGAATGGCAGTTCCAAAAAAGCGTACTTCAATTTCCAAAAAGCGTATTCGTAAAAATGTTTGGAAAAGAAAAGGATATTCGGCAGCATTAAAAGCTTTTGCATTAGCGAAATCTCTTTCTACCGGGAATTCAAAAAGTTTTTTTATACGAAAAATAAGTAATCAAATCTTAGAATAATATGAATTGATCTGACTCAAAAAAACTTCTACAAAATTTCCTTTAGCATTTCTATTCATAAAAAAGGCGAAAAAAACAATCATTTATTTAATTTAGAAATACAATTAATGCTTTGTATTCATTAAATTTTTGTTGAATTAATCAACATCAAATAGATACTGCTTCTCTCTTATGATATGTAAACCCACTTTATACGAGACTTTTTTGTTTGAAACAGAGAGGATTTCACTACCCTTCTTTTAGTATGTTTTAGTCTATTTTATCATTTATGGGATGGGGAAAGTAAGAATCCCCATCAACCGGCCGGTCCCAATAGCTGATAGAAAAGAAAAGTGGGTTTTAGATCTATGGAAGAACAAACAAAAAAGCTTTAGGCAAAAAGGGATCCTTAATCTTAATACATAATAGAATTCATTTTATTAAAATCGTTCCCTACCGGATTCTTTATGTTTCTGAATTGTTATATATCTTTTTTATCTTTACTTCTATAAAAATAGAAAAATTTTTTAATTGTTTTATTCATTTTTTTCTATTTTCAATTTCGATTTTGTGAGATATTATGTACGAAGAATTTTTCTTGGTAAATCAAAATATATCTTTAGAACTTTCTCAAAAATGCTATTGTATATATTCCTATTCCTTAGAAAACAAAAAATTTGGAATGTTTTTATCAAAATATCGCCATTGGGGTCACTCGTTCAATCTCGACGATTAACGAAAAAAAGGCTATTATGATTTCAAACAAGCCGCTATGGTGAAATTGGTAGACACGCTGCTCTTAGGAAGCAGTGCTAGAGCGTCTCGGTTCGAGTCCGAGTAGCGGCACAACCTTTTACAAATTCTACAAGGTAATCTAATAGCCCTAGAAAAAAGAATAATCACAACAAAATAAATTTAATTCTTAATTTCTAGTTCATAATTTGTAATTGAGGGATTTCTTTTCTTTATATATATATTCTTATTCTTATGATATTTTTAACTTTGGAGCATCTTTTCAATCATATTTCCTTTTCGATCGTTTCAATTGTAATTACAATTCATTTAATGACTTTAGTAGTCAACGAAATAGTAGAACTAAATGATTCATTAGAAAAGGGTATGCTACTTACTTTTTCCTGTATAACAGGATTATTAGGTATTCGATGGATTTTTTCAGGGCATTTCCCGTTAAGTAATTTATATGAATCATTAATCTTCCTTTCGTGGAGTTTTTATATTATTCATATGATTCCTTATTTTAAAAACCTTAAAAAAATTGTAAATGCAATAACAGCGCCCGGTGCTATTTTTACCCAAGGCTTTGCTACTTCGGGCTTTTTAGCCCAAATGAGGCAATCCACAATCTTAGTCCCCGCTCTTCAATCCCAGTGGTTAATGATGCATGTAAGTATGATGATATTGGCCTATGCAGCCCTTTTATGCGGATCATTATTATCAGTAGCCCTTCTAGTCATTACATTTCAAAACAATATAAGCCTTGTTGGTAAAAAAAAACTTTTATTAAACGAGTCTTTGTTCTTCGGGAAGATCCAATACATCAACGAAGAAAACAATATTTTACAAAGCACCCATCTCTTTTCTCTTAGTAATTTTTATAGGTCCCAGTTAATTGAACAATTCGATCATTGGAGTTCCCGTGTTATTAGTCTCGGATTTATCTTTTTAACCATAGGTATCCTTTCAGGAGCAGTATGGGCTAACGAAGCTTGGGGGTCATATTGGAATTGGGACCCAAAGGAAACGTGGGCTTTTATTACTTGGACCGTATTCGCAATTTATTTACATATTAAAACAAATATCAATTTGAAAAGTGAAAATTCTGCAATTGTGGCTTCTCTAGGATTTCTTATTATTTGGATATGCTATTTTGGAGTCAATTTATTAGGAATAGGATTACATAGTTATGGTTCATTTCTATTAAAAAGTACCTAAATTGAAGAAAGGACCTAACCTGACGAATAAAACTACAGGACGGGGGATATCCCATATACATACAAAAAAGCAAGTTTCGTCGAGAACCATTTCAATCGAGTAGTATAGTGATTCAAATGGTTCTCACAAACGTCAAACTGTCCGATTTTAATTATAATTAATTCGTTTTTTTGTGTTACATAAAAAAGAAAGTTTCAAATGGAAACTATCTATAAAAAAAATTTGATAGAACAACTTCGACCTTCTCAACGGATAGTGAGAGAACGAAATCCGGGTAAATTCCAATACCTATTACTGGTAGAAAGATAACGAGTGAAACAAATAACTCTCGCGGACCGGAATCAAAAAACGAAGAGTTTGCATTATTTACTAACTTGTATCCATAGAACATTTGGCGTAACATAGATAATAAATAAATAGGAGTTAATATCATCCCAATTGCCATGCCAAAAGTAATTAGGACTTTGGACATGAAAAAAATTTTTTGGCTGGTAATTATTCCAAAAAAGACTATTAATTCGGCAAAAAAACCGCTCATGCCCGGTAACGCCAGGGAAGCCATCGAAAAAGTACTGAAAAGTGTGAATATCTTTGGCATTGAAATGGCTATTCCGCCAATTTCGTCGAGATAAACAAGACGTATTCTATCATAACTGGTTCCTGCTAGGAAAAAAAGAGCAGCACCAATAAATCCATGAGAGATTATTTGTAAAATGGCCCCGTTGAATCCCGTATCCGTTATAGAACTAATTCCTATAATTATGAACCCCATATGAGATACAGAGGAATATGCTATTCTTTTTTTTAAATTACGCTGTCCCGGAGATGCTGAAGCTGCATAGATTATTTGCATTGTGCCCACTATCATCAACCAAGGAGAAAAGATAGAATGCGCGTGAGGTAATAATTCCATATTAATGCGAACCAACCCATATGCTCCCATTTTTAATAGGATTCCGGCTAAAAGCATACAAGTACTATAATGCGCTTCTCCATGGGTATCTGGCAACCATGTATGTAGAGGTATAATCGGCGATTTTACAGCAAAAGCAATAAGAAATCCAATATAGAATATTATTTCTAATCCCACAGGATACGATTGGTTAGCTAATGTTTCAAAATTTAATGTTGGTTCATTAGAACCATATAACCCGATACCCAAAACTCCCATTAACAGAAAAACGGAACCCCCTGCAGTGTACAAAATAAACTTTGTAGCTGAGTATAGACGTTTCTTTCCTCCCCATATGGATAAAAGTAGATAAACGGGAATTAATTCTAATTCCCACATTAGAAAAAAAAGTAAAAGGTCTCGAGAAGAAAATAATCCTATTTGACCGCTATACATCGCTAACATCAAGAAATGGAATAATCGGGAATCCCGAGTAACTGGCCAAGCCGCTAAAGTCGCCAAAGTCGTGATGAATCCAGTCAGTAAAACGGGTCCTATAGAAAGCCCATCAATTCCCAACCGCCAATGGAAATCAAAAAAGCGAATCCAGTTATAATCTTCAGCCAATTGTATTAATGGGTCGTCCGGTTGGAAATGATAACAGAATACATAGATTGTTAATAGGAATTCTAAGATACATATACACATAGTATACCATCGAATTACCTTATTACCCCTATGGGGGAGGAAGAAAATTAATAAACTCGCAAATATAGGTAAAACTACAATTAAGGTTAACCAAGGAAAATAATTCGTGGTAAAGACAAAATACACTTGGACTAAAAAACCCGTACTCGAAACAAAATAAGATATATATTTCTATTTCGAGCGCGGGTTTTTGTCGGTAAACAAAAATAAAAAGGATTAAAGTGGAATTTTCTGGAACGTATCAATAAGCTAGACCCATACTCCGAGTTGTTTCATGCCATAAATAAACTCGAACACTCAAAAAATCGGTTGGACAGGCGGATTCGCATCTCTTACAACCAACACAGTCCTCTGTTCTTGGGGCGGAAGCTATTTGTTTAGCTTTACACCCGTCCCAAGGTATCATTTCTAATACATCTGTGGGGCAGGCTCGGACACATTGAGTACATCCTATACATGTATCATAAATCTTTACTGAATGTGACATTGGATCTATACCTGTTTTTTTGAATCTCATTAGTTTCGGTCTAGTATCACCCTGTATTGTATGTAACTGAATTACATATGCAAAGACCAGACGAATCGATGATTCACCAGAACTTGTCGAATAAACTTTTTTCTGGGTTGGTTTAGAAAGGAGGTCAAAAATACTTTGCTTTCTGAGATTTTTTCTATCTACTTAATAATCTAATTTAAATTTATAACTCTTCAAATTTCTATAATAATAATATAAATACTACTTATTCAACAAATTCGCTTGATTAATACGAGTTGATTTTCTGTTACGATAAATTGCGGAAACAATAGCCGGGCCAATAGCTGCTTCAGCGGCTGCAATAGCTATAACAAAGATGGAGAAAATATTTCCTTTTAGTTGACGACTATCAAAAAAGTCAGAAAACGTTACGAAATTCAGATTAACCGCATTCAATATAAGTTCAAGACACATAAGAGCTCTAACTAAATTTCGGCTTGTGATTAATCCATAGATACCGATAGAAAATAAATAGGCACTCAAAACAAGTACATGTTCGAGCATCATTGAGCAACTCCTTATTAATCTTGATTCATTTAAATATGAACAAAAATCTCATTCACTCGAATATACCAAACAAACACAGAGCAAAGAAGTATTTTAGTAATAGATTGACATTCATATTTTTTATTATAATTATACATCAATTCTATTTGAATTGAACAGAAATGGATACAAAAAAGAGAAAACGAATCAAGTTTGATTTGGAGTGACGTGTTTAATTTGAAAGATTTTGAATCTTATTGGCGGGCCACGGCAATTGCACCGATCAAAGCAACTAAAAGAATTATTGAAATGAGTTCAAATGGGAGAAAAAAATCTGTTGATAAATGAATGCCAATTTGTTGACTATTATTTATCAAATCTTGTTCGATAATCTGATTAAATTTTGTAGTCCAAATAATTCCGTACCATGATGTATTTAGAATAGTAGTAACTAATAAAATAAAAATACTGGTACAAACTAACAAAGTAATTCCGTCTCCAAGAGTCCAAAGGCGGAAATTTTTGTCATATTCTAACCCGTTGATGAACATTACAGCAAATATGATTAAAACATTTATAGCTCCTACGTAAATAAGGAGTTGTGCAGAAGCTACAAATTGAGAGTTTGCTAGAATATAGAATAAAGATATACAAACAAGAACCAATCCTAACGAAAAAGCAGAAAAAATGGGATTGGTAAATAATACCACTCCGAGTCCTCCTAATATAAGACCTGATCCCAAAAAGACTAAAAGAAAATCATGTATTGGTCCAGGTAAATCCATTCTATGAAAAAAAGATATAAAAAATCAGACTCTTTCATGATTTTATTGAACTGACCAGGAGAAAAGAAGTTAAGCTGATCGTCTTAAGACACGTTCCTAATTGGATGCGATTCTAATGGATGCGAATTTATGTAGGTATAGTTAGTGTCCAAATTGGATTCCTTATCGGAAAGGGTAGTTCGAATCTAGTTGAAATCGTTACGGAAAAAATTCCAAGTAAATCTTCAATTTTGATGACCTAATCAAATCAATAGGCGTTATTGTGAGGTTAGTTATTCACAAACAAAAAAATATGTTCAATTTATATAACAACCTTAGTAATAAAAAAAGCTTTTTTTATTTCTTAAGGCAGTTCTTTTTTATTGAATTGAGGCCAATTTAAGATAGTTCGAATTGTGTAATCGTCAATTATTGATATTGGTAAACGGCCTAAAGCAATTTGATTATAATTTAATTCATGACGATCATACGTCGAAAGTTCATACTCTTCAGTCATTGATAAACAATTTGTTGGACAATACTCAACGCAGTTACCACAAAATATACAGATTCCGAAATCAATACTATAATTCAGCAGTCGTTTCTTTCGAATATCCGTTTCCAATTTCCAATCTACAACAGGTAGATCTATAGGACATACACGAACACATACCTCACAAGCAATGCATTTATCGAATTCAAAGTGGATTCGACCACGAAAACGTTCTGATGTGATCAATTTTTCATAAGGGTATTGAATAGTTACAGGTAAACGATTCGCATGGGATAAGGTAATCAGAAAACCTTGACCAATGTACCTAGCCGCTCGTACTGTTTGTTGACCATAATTCAGGAACCCAGTTACCATAGGGAACATATCCTAAATCTCGATAAAAATTGTTGTTTGTTTCTTTTTCTTGTTTGGAACAGGTTATCAATCTAGTTACTAGTGAATAGAAAATATTCTATTTTGCTTATATTTATTATAGTGAAAGGAGTTGGGAAGAAGTTGTTAATAATAAATTACCTAAAGAAATCGGTAAAAGAAATTTCCAGCCAAGATTTAATAATTGGTCCATTCTCAGTCTAGGTAAGGTCCATCTTGTTGTGATAGAAATGAACAAGAACAAAAAAGTTTTCGCTAGTGTAATGAAAATACCAATTGTTGTTTCAACGACTCCATCCCTTGCATTTAGTCCAAAAAGGTCAGTAACGAATATGTATGGAATAGATAAATTCCAGCCTCCCAAGTAAAGAACTGTTACAAATAATGAAGAAACGAGTAGATTTAGATAGGAAGCAACATAAAATAAACCAAATTTAATCCCTGAATATTCTGTTTGATAACCTGCTACTAATTCTTCCTCTGCTTCTGGTAAATCAAAGGGCAACCTTTCACATTCGGCTAGAGAAGAAATTATAAAAACGAGAAATCCTATAGGTTGACGCCACAAATTCCATCCCCACAAACCATATTTGGACTGTGCTTCAACTATATCAACTGTACTTAAACTGTTAGATAATTCTAGTCGGTGATAAGATCTCATTTATCATCGCTATTCCAGAACCGTACATGAGATTTTCACCTCATACGGCTCCTCGAGGGTCGCGCATAAATCTAAAGACTGCTTCCATATTTTTGAATCTTGAAATTTATGTAGGATAGATAGAGTCAAAAGTAATTGAAAGGTCCCGAATTAGACCAATGGAATTCTGTCTGCTATACTAAAGCTTCTGAATTGATCTCATCCTTTACTTTTTTTTTTTTAATAAATTTATATATATTAGAAATTTTCTTTATTTTCAGTTTTTTTGAGACTTTATTTAAACTCTTTATAAAATACTCTTTTTAGAAATATTAACAGATATCTCACCCTATCCTTTTTGATTACAAAAAAATTGACATGAAGTATACTTAATAGAGTTATAGTAATAATCAAAAATTTTGCAATTGCATTCTTTCTATTTTTTCTTCCTTTTTTATCTAAAAAGGGAAGTAAAGGATTACTTCGTTCCTGATAGTCATTCATTTTATTGGTGAATAGCAACATACTCTGGATCGGAATTCTGGGGAGTACTACTTGATCATTTCTACTAATTTTAAGCCCCAATTAATATTTCGTTTATGTGGAATTTTTTCCGATAACTTATAAAGTCTCTATATACTAATCCTTTGTGTACCTTGGTGTTCCTAACTATCCACTCATTTTGCTCAATCTTTTCGACAATTCGTATCATGTCATATAGAGTAATACATATAAACGATAGCACGAACTCAAAAGAATGAATCTGTTTAACCCGCTTCAAGCCCTGATAACTAATCAACCAGTCTTGGGATAAATAGGTTTTCTTTACTGCTTCTATTTACTTATATTAACTTTGGCGTAATTCTTGTACACAGGAAATGAGACTCAATCTTTTTACTGCGAATTTCGAAGCGGTTTTCTTTCACTCATCTAACTATCTGTTTTAGTTCATCAACCCGAAGGTTTAATAAAAAAGAACGTTCTCTATTTAATGTATTTTAGTTCATTCTTAGAAAACTCTCGAAAGAAAAATTTGTGGAAATTTTATGCCTCAACGAATCACACGTAGAGATATTGATAACACGCATAGAGTTAATGGTATTTCATAACTAATAGATTGGGCAGCAGCCCTTAGACCGCCTAAAAAGGAATATTTATTATTTGATCCATATCCTGACATAAGAAGTCCAATGGGAGCAATACTTGAAATGGCGATCCATAAGAAAACGCCATTGCTGAGATCGACTAGAATAAGCCGATAGCTAAAAGGAATTACCGAATAACTTAATAGAATTGATATGACTGCTATGGAGGGCCCAACACTAAATAAACCCTTATCGCCTCTTGCTGGAAGAAGGTTCTCCTTGAAAAGTAGTTTTGTTCCATCTGCTAGAGCTTGAAGAATTCCCAAGGGGCCGGCATATTCAGGTCCAATACGTTGTTGTATCCCCGCGGATATTTCTCTTTCTAACCACACAATTACTAGTACACCTATTGTTATTCCCAAAATCAGAATCAAAATAGGTACAAGCATCCATATAGTTCCATAGACTTCTTTTAAGGATTCCAATATGGAAAAAGAATTGATAGCTTGTACTCCTGTTGTATCAATTATCATTTCAACGATCAATTTCTCCCATAATGATATCTATGCTACCTAGTATTGTCATAATATCAGCCAATTTCATTCTTTTAACTAACTGAGGAAGAATTTGCAAATTGATAAAACCGGGCGGGCGAATTTTCCATCGCCATGGAAAAGCACTCTGATCTCCTATTAAATAAATTCCTAATTCGCCCTTGGGGGCTTCGACTCTTACATAAAGTTCTTGTCGCGATAACTCAAAGGTGGGAGCGGGTTTTTTACTAATGAATCTATATTCAAAATTATTCCACTCAGTATCTTTTACTCTATTAAAGCGTCGGATTTCTAAATTCTCATAGGGTCCCCCCGGAATGCCTTCTAGAGCTTGCTGAATAATTTTTACAGATTCCACCATTTCGCCAATTCGGATTAAATAACGAGCTAATGAATCACCTTCCTTTTGCCATTGAACTTCCCAATCAAATTCTTCATAACATTCATAACGATCAACTTTACGAAGATCCCATTCTATTCCGGAAGCCCGTAACATCGGTCCTGACAACCCCCAATTTATTGCTTCTTCTCCACTAATAAGGCCCACCCCTTCGACTCGTTCTAAAAAAATAGGATTTCGCGTAATAAGCTTTTGATATTCAGCAATTGCTGTTAAAAAATACTCACAGAAATCCAAACATTTATCTATCCAGCCATAAGGTAAATCGGCAGCGACTCCTCCGATACGAAAAAAATTATGCATCATTCTCATGCCAGTGACAGCTTCGAATAGATCATATATCAATTCTCTTTCTCTGAAAATGTAGAAGAAGGGCGTCTGTGCACCAATATCCGCCATAAAAGGCCCTAGCCATAATAAATGAGAAGCTATACGACTCAACTCCAACATAATAACTCGAATATAGCTAGCCCTTTTAGGTACTTGAATATTTCCTAACTGTTCTGGTGCATTTATAGTTATTGCTTCTGTAAACATAGTAGCTAAATAATCCCACCGTGTTACATAAGGCAAATATTGTATAATTGTTCGGTTTTCCGCAATTTTTTCCATTCCTCTGTGCAAATAACCTACTATTGGTTCACAATCAATAACATCTTCCCCATCTAAAGTAACAATGAGTCGAAGAACGCCATGCATTGATGGGTGGTGAGGCCCCATATTGATTATCATTAGATCTTTTCTTGTAACTGGTCCAGTCATAAGTTTTTTACGTAGTTCTTCTTTCATGAATTGTTGAAAACGAAAAGAAGTTCATCAAAATTGACGATCAAAAAATGAAAGAAAAAATTGTTCAAATTAACGTTTTTTTATCGCCCGAATATTCAATTGGCTGATTAATTCTTTATAACGTACTCCATTTTTTTTTGAAAAATAAGCTAGAAGTCGTTGACGTTTTCCCAAAATTTTCCGTAGACCTCTCTGCGATGAATAGTCTTTTTTGTGTAATTCTAAATGTGAGGTAAGTTTGCGTATCTTATTGGTGAAACAGAAGACTTGAAATTCAACAGATCCCTTCTTTTCTTTTTGCGAAATAACTGTCATGAATGAATTTTTTGTCATAATTTTAAAAAATATATATTATATAATTTCATTTCGTCAATTTTTTTATTAATTTACTATTTTTATTTTACGAATATGAATTTTACTGATCAGTAATAATAATGCGAGGTATTTTGATCTGGTATACACAAGAATCAATCCGAATTTCCTTATTGATTCATTTTCTGATCTAATTGATACGTCATTGAATTAGTATTCATGTATCAAAAAAGGATGTAAGACAAGGCATGTGCGCAGCTATTTATCCACCCGATATATATCGTAGGGGAAGACAATTGTATCATCAATCAATTTTCAATCGTGGATACATATGTATCCTTAACATACTGAAACGACTACCATTATTAGTATCAAACCAATAGCGATTCATACAAGCTAAATCTTCTAATCGATAATTGGGCCAAAGAAAGAATTTTAATTTAATTAATTTCATTTTATCTCTATCAAGATCTTTGCTTTCATCCAAAAATTGACCACAGGTTTTTACCTTGTTCCCATTGCAAAATACTGCATTTTTATCCACACAATTACTATTCCTTGAATTGAAACAACTTAGAATTCTCAATTCTCTACGCCGTCTAGACGATAAAATATTTTCAGGAACAAGCAAATCATAATGATTTTTGTTTCCATTTTTCGTCATCATTTGATGTCTTGCAATCGATTCCTCAAAATGATTATTATCCATATTTTCTCTGTATCTTTTTTGATTATTTCTTTGTTTCATCTCATGAACCAAAGAAATCCTTATGGTTTGATACATAATAAATTCTACATTATGTTTTACAGGTATACGAACTGGTTCGATAATAAATATTCCCTCTTTTAGGATTTTTGAAAGATTCAAATCCCGGATTAGCATTGGATCCAGAGTTAACTCCTCCTTCTTAATAAAGCCGAAACCGAACTTTGTTGTCATTCTGCTTTCCTTTTCCCATTCAAGTACGGACAGCGCATAATCGAATAATTCCATAGTCAAAGGACTCAGCATCCATTTCAATTGCAAAGCAAAAGATCCTTTCATGAACGCATCTAAGTCTATTTCCCAAGTCCAAATGCTTTGGGGTTGATTTTTCGTTCTACCCATTTTCATATCTGATTTCGTATAAAGTTCTTCCATATATTTTTGTTGGTTTGAGAGAACAGATTCAGGGTTCCCTCGGTTTTGGGCATCTGATGCGAGATCTCTTTGACCTATGGTTTTTTTTTCTTCTTGATTCTCTAATTCAAAAGATTTTTTTTCTTTTTCATTTGATAGTATAAGATCCCCCTTTTTCTTTTGAGTGAGATTTTTATTTTGACTAACATCTTCATTAAAATGAAAAAGAAGTGAATGAATTGGTATAAACCCGGGTTTCATTTTAGATACATTAAAAAATAACTCAAATTGTGGGAATAACCAAGGTATCGGTTTCGATACAGGACGATTTAGTCTTTCTTCATTCATTCCCATCCAATCAAAAAAAGAAAAGAAACCCTTTTGATTGGATGGGTTGATTTCTTTATCTTTATTAATTTTGAGATAAAAAAGACCTTTCGTATCAAAAAATTTTCTATCTGGATTTTTTATATACATAAAATAATCTTTTCTTATAAAATTAGTAATAGGGATACTCCCCCCCGTATCAACAAATTTCGGTTTATGTATGTTGTAATTATATGAGTCCTTCTTATCTTCATAAAAAATCGATTGATATGCTAAAAGATCATATCTATACATTTTTTGAAAATGATCGTTTTTATTTAGCAATAACGAAACCTTTTCCTCTCTTTCAGATGAATCCCGTTTGGTTAAATTTTTCTTTTCAACCTTACAATGTTGATTGACTCTATTTCGCCATTTTTGCGGTACTAATTTAGACCATTTTAGCCCAGATAAATCGTATGGATAATGACTCTTTAACCAATTTTTCCATTGATTCATTCCAGAATTCTGAAGTTTCTTATGCTTTAATTCGGAAGAAATTATTCCTTGTCTTCGAAAATAATCTTTTATTTCATTCTTAAGAAATAAAGACGCTCCGTCATATTGAAGGACAGATCTTAACTTATACAAGTTAATAACCTGGGTTTGTGATAATTTGTAAAATACATAGGCCTGTGACACGAGGGATAATTTAAAAGAAACCTCCGACTTCGTCTGAATCTTATGACGAATACGAGAAGGTGAAAGTTTTTTTTGTATAGTTGAAATACGCTCAATTATCTTTTTCTCTTTTGTATCAAAAATTTTTTTTTTTTTTAATTTACGAAAAAGTTTTCTAATGATCATGGGCCTATAAAGACTATTAGTAAGATGATTAATGATATATGGAAAGCTCTCTAGAAGGATATCCGTGTATACCCTTTCCACGATCCATTTTATAAAATAATGTGATTTACGGATTAATCGATCATTTCTTCTTTTTAATATCTGAAAAAAATTTTTTAGTGATGCTAATTTTTGAGCACCATAACTTGGTTTGTTAGGACTAATATTTATCTTTAGAGTTCGAAATCCGTTTTTCTTGTCTTTTGTAATTCTTTCTATTTGATTTCTGATTGTGCTTGTTCTATCAGTCAGATCTTTAATTTTGATTTCTGTCAGTGAATAATTTGTCCAATCCATAGATCGGGTTTGAATGGATGATTCATGAATAATCTGATTATTGATTATAGAATCTTTTTTTATTTCACTCGAATCCTCTCTCAATTTTTTTGGTTCTTTTTGGACCTTTAGAAACAATAATTTTGTTCTTTCTTTAAAACTTTTTAGAGCTCGAAAACTCCATTTTATAATTGCTTTTTGGAGTTTTTTCAAAGGGGGTCCAAAATAATAACGAAACAAAATACCAAGTCCTACGAGAGGAGAACCAAAAGGACGGTCAGTTTCCAGTCCCCAAATCGTTAAAAAAGAAGCAAGACTTTCCTGCTTTGGATTTGGATCCCTACGAGAAGGTCGTATCTTAGATCGGTGCCAAGGTTTCAGACGGAAAGGAAATCTTATCATTATTTGTATACCCTCTGTGGCCCAGTTTTGAGGAAAAATTCCGTTTCTTCCTGTTTCTAGTACTGGCATACCTTTATAGGTGCATATAAGATGCACTTCTCTATTCATCTCCCTTATATCCTGCTCCCACTCGGACTCTTGGCGTAATAAGAAACGGACAATATTTTTAGCTAGTATCAATGAAGGTAATACAATAGATTTTCTAAGCCTCGACTGAATTAGTAAAATAAAAGCTCTTATTCCATGAGCATAAATAATGACATCATAGAGGTCTGATATTTTTTCTCGTGTCCTGTCTATTCGTTCCATTTCCGGCTGCCCGTCCCGCCCCTTTTCCATTTCATTGACTTCTTTTTGAATTTCTTCGTAGCTTTTGTTTTCCTCCATGTACATTTTTTTTTTTTTTTTCAACCTCTTTATTCTTTTTGCTACGCTTCCTTTTATACCCTTTCTAAAAATGTCTTGTATTAGGTCGGAAATCTCAATTACTGATAATATGAATGGTTCGAAAAGAACATCCCAAGAAAATCCTACTCTGTCGAAAAAAAGTGGGGAATACGGATGTAAGGGAAACATTTTCCCCGTAAGGGTTTTACGTCTTTGAACACGCATAGAACCAGTTATTATGTCTCGACGAAAATCCGCTTCATAGGGATAATCTATCATAGTCACTTCTTCTCTTTCATCAGGCTTCGTCATAGTTTTGATACTAGGGTCGGCATTCTCTGGACCCTGCGTAAAAAGAACTATACGTTTCGCTTTCCTCGAGCGAATTTGATGATCTACTATCCACACTTCCCCCTCTTCCGTTGTTTCAGTTTTTCCGAGTTGTTCTACCTCGCTGAATAATTTGTATGACCATCGGGGGACTTTTTTATTTATTCCAATCGATTTTTTTCGGGTTGTTTTTTCCATGGGAGGAATTATGGCTGTATCGCATATTGTTTGAATGATGGGATCGATTATGACTCTTTCGATTAAAAATTTCAAAACTTTTTCTGGATCTTCTGAATCAATTCGTCTTTGTTCCGGAAATAAAGAAATTCCTTTCCAATTTGATGTTGATTCTTCAGCAAATTCATCGATTAAAAGACTCAATTCTCTTGCTAATGATTTTTTATCCAATGTATATATTTTCTGTCCCAATTTCTCTTCCAATTTCTGGTCCAATTTCTGGACCAATTTCTCTTCCAATGTAGCTATTTTCCCTTCCAATTTCTGATACAATTCTTCAAAATGAAGTTCCTTACCCTTAAAAAGAAGGATACTATGAACTTTATTGAGTTTATTTATCAAATTTGTCTCTATCGAATTTTTGACTGCAGTTTCATTTAGGATTGAAGGTAAAAAAAATTTTT